ATACAATAACTGTCCTAGTTCTACCGTATCTTTTGTTTCATTTCTTCTGGAACAATCACAAAAACTTTTTTGATTATGGATCTACTACCATAAATTCAATGCGTAATCTCAGCATTCAATGTGTATTCCTGAATAATCTAATTTTTCAATTATTCAACCATTTCATTTTACCAAGTTCCACGTTAGCTAGATTAGTCAACATTTATATGTTTCGATGCAACAACAAGATTTTATTTTTAACAAGTAGTTTTGCTGGTTGGTTAATTGGTCACATTTTTTTCATGAAATGGGTTGGATTGGTATTATTCTGGATACGGCAAAATCATTCTATTCGATCTAATAAGTATCTTGTGTCAGAATTTAGAAATTCTATGGCTCGAATCTTTAGTATTCTCTTATTTATCACCTCTGTCTACTATTTAGGAAGAATGCCGTCACCTACAGTCACTAAGAAACTGAAAGAGAAAGAAACTTCAGAAACGGAAGAGGGGGAAGAAAAGGAGGATCTGGACAAAATAGATGAAACGGAAGAGACCCGAGTGAATGGAAAGGAAAAAACAAAGGATGAATTTAACTTTCAAGAGGCACGCTATCAAGATAGCCCAGTTCATGAAGATTATGATCTGGATACCCATCAAGAGAATTTGGAATTGGGAAGACTGAAAGAAAAGAAAAAAAAAAGTGATTATTGGTTTTGGGTTGAAAAAACTTTTGTCACTTTTTTTTTCGATTATAAACGATGGAATCGTCCATTACGATATATAGAAAATGATCAATTAGAAAATGCTTTACGCAATGAAATGTCACAATTTTTTTTTTATACATGTACAAGTGATGGGAAACAAAAAATATCCTTTATGTATCCTCCTAGTTTATCGACATTTTCAGAAATGCTAGAACGAAGAATTTCTTTGTACATAAGAGAAAAAATATATGACGAAAATCTTTCTAATTCTTGGATTTATACCAATGAAAAAAAAAAGTTAAATTTGAATAATGAATTGATAAATCGAATAAAAATTATAGAAAAAAATGAGGGATCTCCTAGTCTGGATAGGCTTGAAAAAAGAACCATATTATGCGATGATGAGAATAAAAAAAAATGCTTGCCAAAAGCATATGATCCTTTTTTCAACGGACCTTGTCGAGGAACACGAAAAAAACTCTATTCACATGCAATCATGAATCATTTAATTACTTATACAAATACAGAAGATTTAGTAGAAATTTTTTGGATAAATAAGATTCATGATCTACTTCTTAATGATTCCTTAGGAATTTACCGTCAATCATTTTTAAAAAAAACGGAAAAGTCCTTCATCTCAATTGATGAATTATCTTCTGAGTGCGGACACATTTTAAATTTTGAAAAATGTCCTTTATTGACAGAAGCAAAAATAATTGATTCAGAAAGTCAAGCAAAATCTTTGCAATTTGTATTCGATGTAATTACAAAAGATCAAAAAACAAAGAAAAAGAAAGATATTGGAATTAAAATAAAAGAAGTCAGTAAAAAGGTGTCTAGATGGTCATACAAATTAACCGAGGATTTGTTGGAAGAAGAGGAAAAAGAAAAAGAAAATGAAGAAGAATTAGAAGAAGAAGAGCATGAGATTCATTCAAGAAGAGCCAAACGTGTTGTAATTTATAACGATAATGATCAAAATACCAATTCTATTTCTAGTACTAAGAATGCTAGTAACAATGAGAAAAATGATAATAAAACGGAAGAGGAAGAGGAAGAGGAAGAGAAAGAGGAAGAGGAAGAGGAAGAGAAAGAGGAAGAGGAAGAGAAAGAGGAAGAGAAAGAGGAAGAGAAAGAGGAAGAGAAAGAGGAAGAGAAAGAGGAAGAGGAAGAGGAAGAGGTAGCTCTGATACGTTACTCCCAACAATCGTGTTTTCGTCGCAATCTAATCAAAGGATCCATGCGCGCTCAAAGACGTAAAACAGTTATTTGGGACCTCTTTCAAGTAAATGCGCATTCCCCACTTTTTTTGGACCGTATAGACAAAACATCTTTTTTTTATTCTTTTCATATTAATGAAATGAAGAATCTTATTTTGAGGAATTGGATGGGTAGAGAACGAGAATCTGAATTTAAAATTTTAGATTCCCATTTTGAAAATGAAGAGACAAAAGAAGAAAAGGATAAAAAAGAACGTATAGAAATATCAGAAGCTTGGGATACCTTTGTATTTATTCAAGCAATAAGAGGTTTAATGTTAGTAATCCAATCTTTTTTTAGAAAATACATTATATTGCCTTCATTTATAATAGCTAAAAATATTTTACGTACGTTATTATTTCAATTCCCCGAGTGGTACGAGGATTTGAAGGAATGGAATAGAGAAATACATATTAAATGCACCTATAATGGTGTTCAATTATCAGAAACAGAATTTCCCCAAGATTGGTTAACAGACGGCATTCAGATAAAGATTCTATATCCTTTCTGTCTAAAACCTTGGCGAAAAGCTAAGGTACGATCTCATCATAGAGATCGAGGAGATTCAAAATATAAAAACAAAAAATTTTGTTTTTTAACAGTCTGGGGAATGGAAGCAGAACTTCCCTTTGGTTCTCCCCGAAAACGACCTTCTTTTTTTGAACCTATTTATAAAGAACTCAAAAAAAGAAATAGAAGGGTAAAAAATAAGATTTTACAAGTTATAAACTTTTTGAAGGAAAGAATAAAATCCTTTATATTTATAAAAGTTAGAAAAGAAAAAACAAAATGGGTCACTAAAATATTTATAGTTATCAAACTCATAATGCAAAAATTGGAAAAAATAAATCCAATTTTTTTATTTGAGTTGAGGAAAGAAAAAGTATATGAAATGAAGGAAAACGAAAAAGATTTACAAAAAAATAAAAAGATTCTTCGCGAATCATCTGTTCGAATTCGACCAAAAAATTGGTTAAATTATTCACTAATAGAAAGAAGAATGAAAGATCTTTCTGATAAGACAATAAAAATAAGGAATCAAATAGAACGAAACGAAAAAGAAAAAAAAAAAGATATAGTTCTAATTTATGATAATAAAAGGCCGGAATCTTTGAAAATCTTCAAAAGGAAAAATATCCGATTAATGCGTAAATCGCACTACTTTATAAAATCATTCATTGAAAAAATATACATAGATATTTTACTATGTACCATTAGCATTCCTAAGATCAATGCACAACTTTTCTTTAAATCAAAAAAAAATATCTTTAATAAATCCATTTACAACAATAAAAGAAATAAAGAACAAGAAGGAATTGATGAAACAAATAAAAATACAATGAAGTTTCATTTTGGTTTGACTAGAAAAAAGTTGTTTTCAAATACTTATAGTACTGAGAATAGGAATCCAAATTCCGATACTTATTGGAACTTATCTTCCATATCTCAAGCATATGTATTTTACAAATTATCACAAACCCAATTACTTAATAAGGATCGCTTGAGACCTGTATTTCAATATAAAGGAAACTCTCCTTTTTTTAAGGAAAAATTAAAAGACTCTTGTATGATAATGATACACGGAATATTTGATTCCAAATCAAGACATAATAAAATTCATTCGTATGTAATGAACGAATGGAAAAACTGGTTAAAAGGTCATTATCAATACGATGCATCTCAAAAAAAATGGTCTCGATTAGTAACTAAAGAATGGCGAAATAGAATCAATCAACGCTGTATGATTCAAAACCAAAACAAGGAATCAATCCAATTGGATTTATATAAAAAATACCAATTCATTCATTCCATGAAAAAAAATAACTATGCAGCGGATTCTTTTATGAGTCAAAAAGAAAAATGGAAAAAAAATCACAGATATGATCTTTTATCATATAAATACATAAGTCCTCCTAATTCATATATTTATGGATCAACATTAGAATTTGAAATAAACGGGGATCGAGAAATTCCATATCATTTCAATACATCGAAACCCGAATCATTTTATGTATTAGTAAGTATACCTAGTAATAATTATCTAGAAAAAGGATATATTATTGATAGGAATAGAAATTTGGATAGAAAATATTTTGATTGTAGAATTCCTCATTTTTGTTTTAGAAAGAATATTGAGATCTGGACCAATGCACATATTGGCATGACGATTCATAAAAATACTAAGACTGAAATTAAAAATTTAAAAAAAATGAAAAAAAAAGATCTTTTTTCTACTACGGTTCGTCAAGACATCAAACCATGCAATCAAAAAAGAAACTTTTTTGATTGCATGGGAATGCATCAAGAGGGGTTCTCTGATACTGCATCAAATCATAATACTATATCCAATCTCGAATCTTGGTTCTTCCCAGAATTTGTGCAACTTTTTAACATATATAAGATTCAACCTTGGATCATTCCAATCAAATCACTCTTTTTTCATTTTAATAAAAATGAAAAAATAAATATAAATACAAAGAAAAATCCTCATGAATCGTCTAATAAAAAAGATCTTGAATTAGTAAATTACAAGCAGGAAGAACAAGAACAACAGGATCAAGGAAATCTTATATCGAATCTACGAAAACAAGAGAATAAAAAAGCTGTTGAAGAAGATTACGCAAGATTAGACATAGAAATTAAAAAGGGTAGAAAAAAAAAAATAAATAAATATAAGAGAAAAAAACAAACGGAACTAGATTACTATTTGAAAAAATATTTCCTTTTTCAATTAAGATGGGCTGATCCCTTGAATCAAAGAATAATGAACAATATTAGGGTATATTGTCTCCTACTTAGACTGATAAACCCAAAGGAAATTACCATATCCTCGATTCAAAGAGGTGAAATAAATCTAGACGAAATGCTAATTCAAAAGGAGCTAGTTCTTACAGAATTGATAAGAAAGGGAATATTTATTATTGAACCAATTCGTCTATCTATAAGAAGGGACGGAAAATCTATTGTATATCAAACTATGGATATTTCATTGGTTGAGAAGAAGAAGCACCAAACAAATAGAAAATACGCAAAAAAAAGACATATTGAGAAAGAGGGGTTTGAAAAATCCATTCCACGATACAGCCACTTATTTTTTAGTGAAGACAAAAATCATTATGATTTCCTTATTCCTGAAAATATTCTATCTCCTAGGCATCGGAGAGAATTTAGAATTCTAATTTGTTTCAATTCACGGAATTGGAATGTTTTGGATAGAAATCCAAGATTTTGCAATGAAAAGAAAATAAAAAACTGTGGACAATTTTTGAATCAGAACAAGCATATTAACACCGATGCAAAAAATTTAATTAAATTCAAATTGTTTCTTTGGCCCAATTATCGATTAGAAGATTTAGCTTGTATGAATCGTTATTGGTTTGATACCAATAACAGCAGTCGTTTCAGTATGTCAAGAATACATATGTATTCACAATTCAGAATGAATTCAATTCAAATGCAAAATTAAAAAATTTTTATTTTTATATTTTTTTTATATTTTATAGTGGATTTCCTACATATCGTGTGACATATTCTGTAGATGAAAGCCGAAATATATAGACTGTATAACATTAGAATTTCTAACACATGATGCTGATTTCATAGTGTATCCATTTTCACTAGGAGTAGCAGAATCTTTTTAGTTTAAGTAAAACTAAATCGTTCTATTTCGTGAATGCATATATTTATCAGACCCTTTTTATCCAATATCCAAATCCAATTTCGATTTATACTAGATGAAAATAACTGTCATAATAAATCTTATTATTTTTCCTGATCGGTAAAATTCACAGAAAATAAAAATTTTAATTTATTTTATGGTCAAAAATTCATTTATCTCAGTTATTCCACAAGAAGAAAAAGACGAAAATAGTGGGTCTGTTGAATTTCAAGTATTCCATTTCACCAGTAAGATACGGAGACTTACTTCACATTTAGAATTGCACAAAAGAGATTTTTTATCACAAAGGGGTCTGCGAATAATTCTGGGAAAACGTCAACGATTATTGACTTATTTGTCAAAGAAAAATAAAGTGCGTTATAAGAGATTAATGGATCAGTTAGATATTCGGGAACCAAAAACTCGTTAATTTAAATTAAATTTATTATTTGAGTTTATTATTATTTATTATTAGCCTTGTTATTTTTTTTTTTTTTTTATAGAATTTACATTTTATATATGACTATATGAATATGAATAGGATTATTTAGAATTACTAGAATTATACTAAATTCAATTTAAATTAGGATAAATTAGGATATATATATATATGAAAAATGAAAATATAATGAAAATATAATATATTTAATATTAATAAAATAAACATGATTCGTATGTACAACTCATATTTCATGGTTATTCAAACGTAAATCAAAGGATCTTGGCCCTTTCTCATAAACAGATTTTAAAATCTATTGATTCTATAAATTTTTAAAAATCATTGATTCGTCTGGTATCTACAATAGAAAATATATGATTTCCATCATTTTATAATTAAAATTTTATCAGATCGAAAATCTTTTGTGTTCAAAACTTCAATTTATAGACCCAATGTCGCATTCAGTAAAAATTTATGATACATGTATAGGGTGTACCCAATGTGTACGAGCTTGTCCCACGGATGTATTAGAAATGATACCTTGGGACGGATGTAAAGCTAAGCAAATTGCTTCCGCGCCAAGAACCGAGGATTGTGTAGGTTGTAAGAGATGTGAATCCGCTTGCCCAACGGATTTTTTGAGTGTCCGTGTTTATTTATGGCATGAAACAACTCGCAGCATGGGTCTTTCTTATTGATATGTAACAAAAAACTCCCCTTGAATCATTTGATTCCTCTTTACCGATAAAACTCCGTACTCGAGAAAAGAAAATAAAAATATATTATTCTTCTCCCGAACACGGAGTTTTCTGGTCAAAATTTATCTTGTCTTTATCACGAGTTATTTTCCTTGGTTAACAATACTTCTGGTTTTGCCGATATTTGCGGGTTCTTCAATTGTCCTTTTCCTTCATAAAGGAAATAAGGCGTATAGGAGGGATACTATATGTATATGTATCCTGGAGCTCCCTCTAATGACCTATGTATTTTGTTCCAATTGGACGATCCATTAAACCAATTGAAGGAAGATTCTAAATGGATAAATATTTTTTTATTTTCACTGGAGACTGGGAATCGATGGACTTTCCATAGGACCCATTTTACTGACAGGATTTATCACTTGAACCAACAAACATTAGATTTCTAAAAATTAGCTAATCAATCATATCCCGCAGCATTGGAAATAATATTCCATTTTGGTTTTCTTATAGCTTATGCTGTCAAATCGCCGATGATACCCCTACATACATGATTACCAGATACCCACGGGGAAGCGCATTACAGTACATGTATGCTTCTAGCTGGAATCTTATTAAAGATGGGAACATATGGATTGATTCGGATCAATATGGAATTGTTAGCTCACGCTCATTCTAAATTCTCTCTCTGGTTGATCATAGTAGGAATAATACAAATCTTTTATGCAGCTTCAACATCTCTTGGTCAACGCAATTTTAAAAAGCATATTGCCTATTCTTACGTATCTCATATGGGTTTCATAATTATAGGAATTGGTTCTATAACTGGCATGGGACTCAATGGAGCCATTTTACAAATACTCTCTCATGGATTGATCGGTGCTGCACTTTTTTCTTAGCAGAAACGAGTTGGGATAGAATACGTTTTGTTTATCTCGACGAGATGGTGGGGAATATCTATCCCAATGGAAAAAATATTGATATTTACCATGTTTAGTAGTTTCTCGATGGCTTCTCTTGTATTACCAGGAATGAGTGGTTTTGTTGCAGAATTCTTAGTCTTTTTTGGAATAATTACTAACCAAAAATATCTTTTCATGCCAAAAATGTTAATTACTTTTGTAATAGCAATTGGAATGATATTAACTCCTATTTTTTTATTGTCTATGTTACGTCATATTTTCTATGAATACAAGCTATTCAATATACCAAACTATAAATTTTCATATTCTGGACCGCGAAAACTATTTCTTTAGATCTGTATCTTTCTACCTGTAATAGGAATTGAGATTTATCCTGATTTCGTTCTTCCGTTATCGGTTGACAAGGTACAAGTTATATTAGCTAATAATTTTTATTATTTTTATAGAAATATAGATACTAATTCTTTTTATAGCTTAGAAAATTCTAATTAATTAGAAGGAAAGTCTTATAATTCTTTGACTTTCATCTTTTCACGATTCTTCATTGTACAATGAAAAAAATGAAGAGTGAATTAGAATTGTAATGAAATACATCTAGAGTTTTTGAGAACCATTTGAATAATTCCTCCATTCAAACGGTTTTCAAAAACTCGCACAAATACTCATTGTCTATCAGACGATGTTTTTATGTGTTCTTCATGTAGTTTATTTTATTCAATTAGATATAAATGGGAATGAACCATAACTATGGAACCCGATTCCTAATAGATTGATCCCAAAATAGCATATCCAAATTAGGAGAAATCCTATAGAAGCCACAAATGCCGAATTTGTGCCTTGGTCTTGCAATTTTTTATTTGTTCTAATATGTAAATAGATTGCAAATATGGTCCAAGTAATAAATGCCCAAGTTTCCTTAGGATCCCAATTCCAATAAGAACCCCATGCTTCATTAGCCCATACTGCTCCAGAAAGAATGCCTATGGTTAAAAAGGTAAACCCTAAACTAATGACACGATAACTCCAATAATCCAAACGCTGAATTAATTGATATTTGTAAAAATTTAGAAATGAGAGAAAAGAAGTCTTTTTAAATACACTTTCTTTTTCGTTCAAATATTCTATCGTACCAACAAAGAAAAAAGACTTCCTTAAGCTTATAAAATTCTTGTTCAAAAAAAAATCGATATTTTTTTGAAATGTAATCACTATAAGAGCAACTGATAATAATGATCCGCATAAAAGAACTGCATAGCTCAATAGCATCATACTGACATGCATCATTAACCAGTGAGATTGTAGAGCAGGTACTAATATTGCGGATTGATGCATTTCAATTGAAAGACCTGACGTGGCAAAACCTTGGGTAAAAATGGCACTTGGTGCAGTTATTGTTCTTAAATAATTTTTATGATTACCAAGATATGGAATCATATGAATAATAGAGAAATTCCACGAAAGGAAGATTAATGATTCATATAAATTACTTAAGGGAAAATGTCCTGAAGAAATCCAACGAATAACTAAAAACCCTGTTATAGATAAAAAAGTAGCTATCATACCCTTTTCTGACGAATTACGCAATCCTTCTATTTCATAGACTAATAAGTTCATCAAATGAATCATAATCACAATTGAGATGATTGAAAAGGAAATATGAGTTAATATATGTTCTAAGGTCACAAATATCATAAACATAAAAAAGGGTCCCTATTAAATTAAATAATAAATAATTTAAATTGGAGATTAAAATATTAAAAAAAAAATACAATATACATTAATAATACATTAGTAAATGTCAATTATTATTATTTTAAGTTCTTTGAGACATATCAATTAAGATTTTTAAAAACGTTTTTTTGTCCCAATAAAAAACTTTTTGACTGTCCGGTAGAAACAGATTTAGCTAAAGAAAAAGCTTTTACTGCCGCTAAAGAGCCTTTTTTTTTCCAAGGATTTCTACGAATATGCTTTTTTGACATAGAAGTACGTTTTTTTGGAACTGCCATTCAAAGATAGGTGACTCATTTTTATCGTTGTATGTGAAAGACATATATTGTTCAAAATGGATTACTCTTTATTAGTCATTACCTATAGTGATTCCATCAATATAAATAATATAAGAGCATAACTTTGAAAAATAAATAAATAAAAAACGAATTAAAATTCAATATAAATATTCTTTAATATTCAATACAATAAAAAATAAATATAAAATATAAAGAGATCCATAATTGAACTATAATAAATTAATAAATCCTAAATCTATAAAACATAAATACAAATGGAAATATATAAAATATCTATAAATTTTATAATCTTACATAAATACAATCTAATGTTAAGGGAAAATATAATTATTTTTAATAATTATATTAAATAATTAAATAATAATATATAATTTTATGCCGCCACTCGGACTCGAACCGAGATGCTCTAGCACTGCTTCCTAAGAGCAGCGTGTCTACCAATTTCACCATGGCGGCATACCTGAAAGAATAATAATAAATTCATGTTAAATTGTCTATATTCAATAGAGTTTAGGAAACAATGAAGCAAAATGCATTTCCATTCATATGGAAATGTTCAAGTTCAATATCAAGAATATTCAGTTAGTATTTTCGTAAGTTCAGTTTTCATAATAAACTTTTACATTTATGTATTATAAACTATAACTATAATAGAAATAGAAACCTAGCTTTTTTTATTCTATTTTACTATTTTATTATTGTTTTATAATTATTTATAATTAAATTTATAATTATATAAATTATAATAAATTATAATATTATAATATATATAATATATTAAGATATTAAGAACATTTTGTATAATATTTTTATTGGTTATTGAATCTTTATATTATTGATATTGAATTCGATTTAATTTGTGAGAAGGTTTTTTCTTTCCTATTAATTGTACTTTTAAAAATATAAAAGCACAATTAGAATAAGACAACGAAAAATGTTAATATTTAATTATACTAAGATACTAAGATGTTGGGTGTCTAAATTATTATAAAGAAAAAATATCGATTTTTTTTTGAACAAGAATTTTATAAGCTTAAGGAAGTCTTTTTTCTTTGTTGGTACGATAGAATATTTGAACGAAAAAGAAAGTGTATTTAAAAAGACTTCTTTTCTCTCATTTCTAAATTTTTACAAATATCAATTAATTCAGCGTTTGGATTATTGGAGTTATCGTGTCATTAGTTTAGGGTTTACCTTTTTAACCATAGGCATTCTTTCTGGAGCAGTATGGGCTAATGAAGCATGGGGTTCTTATTGGAATTGGGATCCTAAGGAAACTTGGGCATTTATTACTTGGACCATATTTGCAATCTATTTACATATTAGAACAAATAAAAAATTGCAAGACCAAGGCACAAATTCGGCATTTGTGGCTTCTATAGGATTTCTCCTAATTTGGATATGCTATTTTGGGATCAATCTATTAGGAATCGGGTTCCATAGTTATGGTTCATTCCCATTTATATCTAATTGAATAAAATAAACTACATGAAGAACACATAAAAACATCGTCTGATAGACAATGAGTATTTGTGCGAGTTTTTGAAAACCGTTTGAATGGAGGAATTATTCAAATGGTTCTCAAAAACTCTAGATGTATTTCATTACAATTCTAATTCACTCTTCATTTTTTTCATTGTACAATGAAGAATCGTGAAAAGATGAAAGTCAAAGAATTATAAGACTTTCCTTCTAATTAATTAGAATTTTCTAAGCTATAAAAAGAATTAGTATCTATATTTCTATAAAAATAATAAAAATTATTAGCTAATATAACTTGTACCTTGTCAACCGATAACGGAAGAACGAAATCAGGATAAATCTCAATTCCTATTACAGGTAGAAAGATACAGATCTAAAGAAATAGTTTTCGCGGTCCAGAATATGAAAATTTATAGTTTGGTATATTGAATAGCTTGTATTCATAGAAAATATGACGTAACATAGACAATAAAAAAATAGGAGTTAATATCATTCCAATTGCTATTACAAAAGTAATTAACATTTTTGGCATGAAAAGATATTTTTGGTTAGTAATTATTCCAAAAAAGACTAAGAATTCTGCAACAAAACCACTCATTCCTGGTAATACAAGAGAAGCCATCGAGAAACTACTAAACATGGTAAATATCAATATTTTTTCCATTGGGATAGATATTCCCCACCATCTCGTCGAGATAAACAAAACGTATTCTATCCCAACTCGTTTCTGCTAAGAAAAAAGTGCAGCACCGATCAATCCATGAGAGAGTATTTGTAAAATGGCTCCATTGAGTCCCATGCCAGTTATAGAACCAATTCCTATAATTATGAAACCCATATGAGATACGTAAGAATAGGCAATATGCTTTTTAAAATTGCGTTGACCAAGAGATGTTGAAGCTGCATAAAAGATTTGTATTATTCCTACTATGATCAACCAGAGAGAGAATTTAGAATGAGCGTGAGCTAACAATTCCATATTGATCCGAATCAATCCATATGTTCCCATCTTTAATAAGATTCCAGCTAGAAGCATACATGTACTGTAATGCGCTTCCCCGTGGGTATCTGGTAATCATGTATGTAGGGGTATCATCGGCGATTTGACAGCATAAGCTATAAGAAAACCAAAATGGAATATTATTTCCAATGCTGCGGGATATGATTGATTAGCTAATTTTTAGAAATCTAATGTTTGTTGGTTCAAGTGATAAATCCTGTCAGTAAAATGGGTCCTATGGAAAGTCCATCGATTCCCAGTCTCCAGTGAAAATAAAAAAATATTTATCCATTTAGAATCTTCCTTCAATTGGTTTAATGGATCGTCCAATTGGAACAAAATACATAGGTCATTAGAGGGAGCTCCAGGATACATATACATATAGTATCCCTCCTATACGCCTTATTTCCTTTATGAAGGAAAAGGACAATTGAAGAACCCGCAAATATCGGCAAAACCAGAAGTATTGTTAACCAAGGAAAATAACTCGTGATAAAGACAAGATAAATTTTGACCAGAAAACTCCGTGTTCGGGAGAAGAATAATATATTTTTATTTTCTTTTCTCGAGTACGGAGTTTTATCGGTAAAGAGGAATCAAATGATTCAAGGGGAGTTTTTTGTTACATATCAATAAGAAAGACCCATGCTGCGAGTTGTTTCATGCCATAAATAAACACGGACACTCAAAAAATCCGTTGGGCAAGCGGATTCACATCTCTTACAACCTACACAATCCTCGGTTCTTGGCGCGGAAGCAATTTGCTTAGCTTTACATCCGTCCCAAGGTATCATTTCTAATACATCCGTGGGACAAGCTCGTACACATTGGGTACACCCTATACATGTATCATAAATTTTTACTGAATGCGACATTGGGTCTATAAATTGAAGTTTTGAACACAAAAGATTTTCGATCTGATAAAATTTTAATTATAAAATGATGGAAATCATATATTTTCTATTGTAGATACCAGACGAATCAATGATTTTTAAAAATTTATAGAATCAATAGATTTTAAAATCTGTTTATGAGAAAGGGCCAAGATCCTTTGATTTACGTTTGAATAACCATGAAATATGAGTTGTACATACGAATCATGTTTATTTTATTAATATTAAATATATTATATTTTCATTATATTTTCATTTTTCATATATATATATATCCTAATTTATCCTAATTTAAATTGAATTTAGTATAATTCTAGTAATTCTAAATAATCCTATTCATATTCATATAGTCATATATAAAATGTAAATTCTATAAAAAAAAAAAAAAAATAACAAGGCTAATAATAAATAATAATAAACTCAAATAATAAATTTAATTTAAATTAACGAGTTTTTGGTTCCCGAATATCTAACTGATCCATTAATCTCTTATAACGCACTTTATTTTTCTTTGACAAATAAGTCAATAATCGTTGACGTTTTCCCAGAATTATTCGCAGACCCCTTTGTGATAAAAAATCTCTTTTGTGCAATTCTAAATGTGAAGTAAGTCTCCGTATCTTACTGGTGAAATGGAATACTTGAAATTCAACAGACCCACTATTTTCGTCTTTTTCTTCTTGTGGAATAACTGAGATAAATGAATTTTTGACCATAAAATAAATTAAAATTTTTATTTTCTGTGAATTTTACCGATCAGGAAAAATAATAAGATTTATTATGACAGTTATTTTCATCTAGTATAAATCGAAATTGGATTTGGATATTGGATAAAAAGGGTCTGATAAATATATGCATTCACGAAATAGAACGATTTAGTTTTACTTAAACTAAAAAGATTCTGCTACTCCTAGTGAAAATGGATACACTATGAAATCAGCATCATGTGTTAGAAATTCTAATGTTATACAGTCTATATATTTCGGCTTTCATCTACAGAATATGTCACACGATATGTAGGAAATCCACTATAAAATATAAAAAAAATATAAAAATAAAAATTTTTTAATTTTGCATTTGAATTGAATTCATTCTGAATTGTGAATACATATGTATTCTTGACATACTGAAACGACTGCTGTTATTGGTATCAAACCAATAACGATTCATACAAGCTAAATCTTCTAATCGATAATTGGGCCAAAGAAACAATTTGAATTTAATTAAATTTTTTGCATCGGTGTTAATATGCTTGTTCTGATTCAAAAATTGTCCACAGTTTTTTATTTTCTTTTCATTGCAAAATCTTGGATTTCTATCCAAAACATTCCAATTCCGTGAATTGAAACAAATTAGAATTCTAAATTCTCTCCGATGCCTAGGAGATAGAATATTTTCAGGAATAAGGAAATCATAATGATTTTTGTCTTCACTAAAAAATAAGTGGCTGTATCGTGGAATGGATTTTTCAAACCCCTCTTTCTCAATATGTCTTTTTTTTGCGTATTTTCTATTTGTTTGGTGCTTCTTCTTCTCAACCAATGAAATATCCATAGTTTGATATACAATAGATTTTCCGTCCCTTCTTATAGATAGACGAATTGGTTCAATAATAAATATTCCCTTTCTTATCAATTCTGTAAGAACTAGCTCCTTTTGAATTAGCATTTCGTCTAGATTTATTTCACCTCTTTGAATCGAGGATATGGTAATTTCCTTTGGGTTTATCAGTCTAAGTAGGAGACAATATACCCTAATATTGTTCATTATTCTTTGATTCAAGGGATCAGCCCATCTTAATTGAAAAAGGAAATATTTTTTCAAATAGTAATCTAGTTCCGTTTGTTTTTTTCTCTTATATTTATTTATTTTTTTTTTTCTACCCTTTTTAATTTCTATGTCTAATCTTGCGTAATCTTCTTCAACAGCTTTTTTATTCTCTTGTTTTCGTAGATTCGATATAAGATTTCCTTGATCCTGTTGTTCTTGTTCTTCCTGCTTGTAATTTACTAATTCAAGATCTTTTTTATTAGACGATTCATGAGGATTTTTCTTTGTATTTATATTTATTTTTTCATTTTTATTAAAATGAAAAAAGAGTGATTTGATTGGAATGATCCAAGGTTGAATCTTATATATGTTAAAAAGTTGCACAAATTCTGGGAAGAACCAAGATTCGAGATTGGATATAGTATTATGATTTGATGCAGTATCAGAGAACCCCTCTTGATGCATTCCCATGCAATCAAAAAAGTTTCTTTTTTGATTGCATGGTTTGATGTCTTGACGAACCGTAGTAGAAAAAAGATCTTTTTTTTTCATTTTTTTTAAATTTTTAATTTCAGTCTTAGTATTTTTATGAATCGTCATGCCAATATGTGCATTGGTCCAGATCTCAATATTCTTTCTAAAACAAAAATGAGGAATTCTACAATCAAAATATTTTCTATCCAAATTTCTATTCCTATCAATAATATATCCTTTTTCTAGATAATTATTACTAGGTATACTTACTAATACATAAAATGATTCGGGTTTCGATGTATTGAAATGATATGGAATTTCTCGATCCCCGTTTATTTCAAATTCTAATGTTGATCCATAAATATATGAATTAGGAGGACTTATGTATTTATATGATAAAAGATCATATCTGTGATTTTTTTTCCATTTTTCTTTTTGACTCATAAAAGAATCCGCTGCATAGTTATTTTTTTTCATGGAATGAATGAATTGGTATTTTTTATATAAATCCAATTGGATTGATTCCTTGTTTTGGTTTTGAATCATACAGCGTTGATTGATTCTATTTCGCCATTCTTTAGTTACTAATCGAGACCATTTTTTTTGAGATGCATCGTATTGATAATGACCTTTTAACCAGTTTTTCCATTCGTTCATTACATACGAATGAATTTTATTATGTCTTGATTTGGAATCAAATATTCCGTGTATCATTATCATACAAGAGTCTTTTAATTTTTCCTTAAAAAAAGGAGAGTTTCCTTTATATTGAAATACAGGTCTCAAGCGATCCTTATTAAGTAATTGGGTTTGTGATAATTTGTAAAATACATATGCTTGAGATATGGAAGATAAGTTCCAATAAGTATCGGAATTTGGATTCCTATTCTCAGTACTATAAGTATTTGAAAACAACTTTTTTCTAGTCAAACCAAAATGAAACTTCATTGTATTTTTATTTGTTTCATCAATTCCTTCTTGTTCTTTATTTCTTTTATTGTTGTAAATGGATTTATTAAAGATATTTTTTTTTGATTTAAAGAAAAGTTGTGCATTGATCTTAGGAATGCTAATGGTACATAGTAAAATATCTATGTATATTTTTTCAATGAATGATTTTATAAAGTAGTGCGATTTACGCATTAATCGGATATTTTTCCTTTTGAAGATTTTCAAAGATTCCGGCCTTTTATTATCATAAATTAGAACTATATCTTTTTTTTTTTCTTTTTCGTTTCGTTCTATTTGATTCCTTATTTTTATTGTCTTATCAGAAAGATCTTTCATTCTTCTTTCTATTAGTGAATAATTTAACCAATTTTTTGGTCGAATTCGAACAGATGATTCGCGAAGAATCTTTTTATTTTTTTGTAAATCTTTTTCGTTTTCCTTCATTTCATATACTTTTTCTTTCCTCAACTCAAATAAAAAAATTGGATTTATTTTTTCCAATTTTTGCATTATGAGTTTGATAACTATAAATATTTTAGTGACCCATTTTGTTTTTTCTTTTCTAACTTTTATAAATATAAAGGATTTTATTCTTTCCTTCAAAAAGTTTATAACTTGTAAAATCTTATTTTTTACCCTTCTATTTCTTTTTTTGAGTTCTTTATAAATAGGTTCAAAAAAAGAAGGTCGTTTTCGGGGAGAACCAAAGGGAAGTTCTGCTTCCATTCCCCAGACTGTTAAAAAACAAAATTTTTTGTTTTTATATTTTGAATCTCCTCGATCTCTATGATGAGATCGTACCTTAGCTTTTCGCCAAGGTTTTAGACAGAAAGGATATAGAATCTTTATCTGAATGCCGTCTGTTAACCAATCTTGGGGAAATTCTGTTTCTGATAATTGAACACCATTATAGGTGCATTTAATATGTATTTCTCTATTCCATTCCTTCAAATCCTCGTACCACTCGGGGAATTGAAATAATAACGTACGTAAAATATTTTTAGCTATTATAAATGAAGGCAATATAATGTATTTTCTAAAAAAAGATTGGATTACTAACATTAAACCTCTTATTGCTTGAATAAATACAAAGGTATCCCAAGCTTCTGATATTTCTATACGTTCTTTTTTATCCTTTTCTTCTTTTGTCTCTTCATTTTCAAAATGGGAATCTAAAATTTTAAATTCAGATTCTCGTTCTCTACCCATCCAATTCCTCAAAATAAGATTCTTCATT